CTTTTTTCCATTCATCATTATTGTATTTATTCTGACCTCCATACTTAACTTAGATCGAGATATTGGACATAGAATGCCAATCTTTAAAATAAAAAATGTAAAAAAAAAGGAGTAATACACTGTGACATGACACGTTCACTAAAAAAAAACCCTTTTGTAGCTAATCATTTATCGGCAAAAATTGAAAAACTCAACACGAGGGAAGAGAAAGAAATAATAGTAACTTGGTCTCGGGCATCTACCATTATACCCACAATGATTGGCCATACAATCGCTATTCATAATGGAAAGGAACATTTACCTATTTATATAACGGATCGTATGGTGGGTCACAAATTGGGAGAATTTGCACCTACTCTGTCTTTTACGAGACATGCAAGAAACGATAATAAATCTCGTCGTTAAGTTCATTTCTTATACTTTATATACTTATATACTTATGTATTTGTATTTAATATACATATATACAATCTAAATATCTAAATATGTTATACAATATAAATAAATATGTATGCTATACGCAAAAAATGAAAAAAAAAAGAAGTGTTTATCATTCATTGATAGGAGATATCATAACCTTATGATAAATAACTCAATTTCGGATAAAGAAATAAGAATTTTAGTTCAAAATATATGTAATATGTCTGTTTTCAAAGGGCGAAGAGTAATTGATCAAATTCGCGGGCGTTCATATGAAGAAACACTTATGGTATTGGAACTCATGCCTTATCGAGCATGTTATCCAATTTTAAAACTGGTTTATTCGGCAGCAGCAAATGCTAGTCATAATATGAATTTGAAGGAAACTGATTTATTTATTAGTGAAGCTAAAGTTAATAAGAGTAGTTTTATAAAAAAATTAAGACCTCGAGCTCGAGGACGTAGTTATGGTATAAAAAGTCCCACCTGTCATATAACAATTGTATTAAAAGAAAAATCTAAATTTTTATTAGATAAATCTAAGATTTAGATTCGTTATCTTATTTATAGTCAAATATAATATATGGGTGGAAAAAAATATAATAGAAAAATATGGGACAAAAAATAAATCCACTTGGTTTCAGACTTGGTACAACTCAACATCATCATTCCTTTTGGTTCGAGAAACCAAAAAATTATTCTGTAAGTTTACAAGAAGATGAAAAAATAAGGAATTGTATTAAGAACTATGTACAAAAAAATAGGAGAATATCCTCGGGTTTCGAAGGAATTGCACGGATAGAAATTAAAAAAAGGATCGATTTGATCCAGGTCATAATCTATATTGGATTTCCTAATTTCTTAATAGAGGGCCAAACAGGAAGCATCGAAGAATTACAGGTAAATATACAAAAAAAATTGCATTCTGTGAACCGGAGACTCAATATTGCTATTACAAAAGTGGAAAAACCCTATGGGCAACCTAATATTCTTGCGGAATATATAGCTTTACAATTAAAAAATAGAGTTTCATTCCGAAAGGCAATGAAAAAAGCTATTGAATTAGCTGAACAAACAGATACAAAAGGAATTCAAGTGCAAATTGCAGGGCGGATCAACGGAAAAGAAATTGCACGTGTCGAATGGATCAGAGAGGGGAGAGTTCCCTTACAAACAATTCGCGCTAAAATTGATCATTGTTCCTATACAATTCGAACTATTTATGGAGTATTAGGCATCAAAATTTGGATATTTTGGGAGGAGCAATAATAGACTTTTATTTGTCTTTCCTTTCTATTCAGTGATAGAACAAAAAATCACAAACTTGTTCATTCTTTTTCCATTAAATCAAACAAAAATGAGCAATTCCAATTCTATAAGGTTGAATAAAAATTCGATTGACCATTTGTTAGAATTGCTATGCTTAGTGTGTGACTCGTTAATTTTTCTTTAGAATTAAGAGTTGGGATTAAAAAAAAAGACTGACCCCTACTTAAACTTAATAAGTTACTTAAACTTAACTTAATAAGTATAATAAAAAAACTAATAACTAACTTATTGCTTCGTAGTATCAATATCCCAAGAAACAGTCACTATATGAGATGAGTGGATCAATCATATAGTTGCAGCAACTGCAACTAAAATCTTTTCTATAAAAAATCTTATTTATGGAAAAAATCTTATTTATGGGTTGGGTTGTGAAGCAAAAATAAAGAGATGTAGATAAATGGAAGGATGAGAGAAAGAAAGAACAAAAATATCAATGATATATGATTCCAATATGTATGGTCTATGAATTACCTCATAAAAGGCAATGTAATAAAGCATCAAAACTGAATAAATAATAAATATAAAATAATAATAAAATAAAGTGATATGAATAATAAAGAGCCTCGAGTTAATAAAAACTAAGTAGATTGACTCGAGAAGAGAAATTTTTTTGGGGAGCTCCATTGCAGAGTTCAGACTTAACCATTAATAGAGAAGCTATAGGAACGATGAAACCTGTGACTGCATAGGATTCTACTGAAAACAAATCCGAATAATTCATTGGGTGGGATGGCGGAACGAACCGAGAAAAAATGAATTTATTTCGAGAAGTCATGGATTGACCTAGAAATAACAAAAAGCAAAGAGTCAATATTCGCCCGCGAAACTTTAGATTACATTACAATATTTTGGCATCCTTTGAGAAGGGTCAAAAAAAGGATCATTATAAAAAAACATTATAAACATTATCTATAATCCATAAATATGCATAATAGAAACATTCTATCTGTATATCCCGTACATACATCTTCCTATATAACAAATTCAATATTGATAAATGTCTTATTGGATTATTTTTTCCGTGTGTATCTGTAATATGTCATATTAGTGAATCTTTTCATTCGCGAGGAGCTGGATGAAAGGAAACTTTCGTGTCCAGTTCTGCAGTAGAGATCGAATTAAGAAATGACCATCAACTATAACCCCAAAAGAACCAGATTTCGTAAACAACATAGAGGAAGAATGAAGGGAATATCTTGTCGCGGCAATCATATTTGTTTCGGCAGATACGCTCTTAAAGCACTCGAACCCACTTGGATCACAGCTAGACAAATAGAAGCAGGGCGAAGAGCAATGACACGATATGTGCGTCGTGGTGGAAAAATATGGGTACGCATATTTCCCGACAAACCTGTTACAGTAAGACCCGCAGAAACACGTATGGGTTCGGGGAAGGGATCCCCCGAATATTGGGTATCCGTTGTTAAACCAGGTCGAATACTTTATGAAATGGGTGGAGTATCTGAAACTGTAGCCAGAGCAGCTATTTCACTAGCTGCGTCCAAAATGCCTATACAAACTAAATTTGTCAGGATGGAGATGTAGAACTAAATGGTATATTGAGGATGAAAAAACAACTACAAGTTTATTTATTTCTGGACAGAAAATATTTCTTTTTTTCTTTCCTTCATCCTTTCCATTAAAATAACAGATTCCAATAAAATGATATGATTCAACCTCAAACCCTTTTGAATGTAGCGGATAACAGCGGAGCCCGAGAATTGATGTGTATTCGAATCATAGGAGCTGGTAATTATAGATATGCTCATATTGGTGACGTTATTGTTGCTGTAATTAAAGAAGCAGTGCCAAATATGCCACTAGAAAGATCAGAAGTAATTAGAGCTGTAATTGTACGTACTTGTAAAGAACTCAAACGTGACAACGGTATCATAATACGATATGATGACAATGCTGCGGTTGTCATTGATCAAGAAGGAAATCCAAAAGGAACTCGGGTTTTTGGTGCGATCGCTCGGGAATTGCGACAGTTGAATTTTACTAAAATAGTTTCATTGGCTCCCGAGGTATTATAAATAATACTAAATGAGACTATGATATATCAGAACATCTAAAATAGGATATATCAAAACATCTAAAATAGATCAAATTTAGTGGAGTAGTAGATGGTGTCTCACGCATATACTTTTTTTATAATATTAAAAATTAAACAAAATAAACAAAAAAATGAAAGAAAATAAAACAAACAAAAAAGAGAACATGTTAATTATATCAAAATTAGAAGGCACCAATAATTATAGTTCGCCATGGGTAGGGACACTATTTCCAATATAATAACTTCTATAAGAAATGCTGACATGGATAAAAAAGGAACGATTCGAATAGCATCTACTAATATTACCGAAAATATTGTGAAAATACTTCTACGAGAAGGTTTTATTGAAAACGTTCGGAAACATCAAGAAGGTAACAAAAATTTCTTGGTTTTAACTCTGCGACATAAAAAGACTAGGAAAAGAATACATAGAACTATTTTAAAGTGTATCAGCCGACCTGGTTTACGAATTTATTCCAACTACCAACAAATTCCTAAGATTTTAGGTGGAATAGGAATTGTAATTCTTTCCACTTCTCAAGGTATAATGACGGATCGAGAAGCTCGACGAGAAAAAATTGGAGGCGAACTTTTGTTATATATATGGTGATCCTCCTCCGGTATCCTAATTTTATCTCTAACTTCCTATTTTATAGAGAAGAAAAGTTAATTATATAACTTTTCCTCCATTAGTTGATACTTCAAGGAGCTTACCTGGAATGAAAGAACAAAAATTGATTCATGAAGGTTTAATTACTGAATCACTTCCCAACGGTATGTTCCGGGTCCGCTTAGATAATGAAGATGTAATTCTAGGTTATATTTCGGGAAGGATCCGCCGTAGTTTTATACGGATACTACCGGGGGATAGAGTCAAAATTGAAGTAAGTCGTTATGATTCAACCAGGGGACGTATAATTTATAGACTTCGAAACAAAGATTCGAACGATTAGATAATTTTTTAAGCATTCCTTTCATTTTCATGACGATACAATTAAAAAAATGCAAGAGACTTATTTTCTTCCAAGGAATAGAGAATAGATTCAACATTAAGGTAAGGAATAATAAATATGAAAATACGGGCTTCCGTTCGTAAAATTTGTGAAAAATGCCGACTGATCCGTCGGCGCGGACGAATTATAGTGATTTGTTCCAATCCGAGACATAAACAGAGACAAGGATAACCCTTTCAAAA